GCAAGCTCGAATTGACGTAGCATAAAACCTATTAGTCCGAAAGCGCCGTGAAGAGCAATAAAAGTCCACAGACCGCCTAATTGACACCAACGAGTAAAATCTCCTTGTGCTTCGGGTCCCCATAGTAACAACAAAGAGTGTGCTAAACTATTAGCAGGAGTTGAAACTGCGGAGGTTAAGAAGTTGCAGCCTTCCAAGTAGGAACTGGCCAATCCATGGGTATACCATGATGTTACAAAGGTTGTACCTGTGAACCAACCTCCTAAAGCGAAATAGGAACAAGGAAAGAGCAAGAGACCGGACCAACCTACAAAAACGAAACGGTCCCTGCGTAGCCAGTCATCCATAATATCAAATAAATCATTTTTGTCTTTGGTCAATTTACCAAGGGCAATAGTCATTTGATCCTCCTATTCACAACCAATTAAACCATGTCCGAACACCTTCGCTTTTCAATGCTTACGAGTATTTCATTTATATGATTTCTCATACACTACACTTTCCAGTGGGTTGTTTCGAATAAAAAAAATGTGATGGGTCTTAAGACTTAGTATACATATGTTTATGTTTATATATGTTGATATAATATAATATATACATATACATATAAGTGATGACTCATTCTTTATAGTGATAGAATATCATTCTAATTATAATATATATATAATTTATCATAATAATATATATATAATTTATCATAATATAATTAATTTATCATAATATAATTTATCATATAAGATATATAATTATATAATATAATGTAATATAATGTTTTTTTTATATTTTATTTTTGTTGAAAAGTGATAAATGAAAGGAACAAATTCGTAAATCGATCAATTCTTGCGGAGTCAAATGAAATCAAAAAGTATATTGTTAAAATTGAATATCTATCGAATGAAAATATCATATATCAGAATAGTGGATAGAGTCATGATTCAATAGATCAGATCCACTCACTTTTTTGGGTTTTTCTATTTTATTTTCTAATCGGTATAAAAATGATTGATTTGATGCGACAAAACAGGAAACTTGAGCCATTCAAGAGATAACTTAATCATGATTTATTACATATTTTAATCTAATGAAAAAAGATTAATGTTTTTTTTAATATGAAAGACGGACTAAAGCCCCTTATATGTTTTGTTTTAATATGAAAGACGGACTAAAGCCCCTTATCGGTTTTGAACCGATGACTTACGCCTTACCATGGCGTTACTCTACCACTGAGTTAAAAGGGCTTCATGCGGATGAAGTCATATACAAAAAAACTCAAGTACATATTTTTATTTACCCAGCAAGTCTAGGGTAAAAAAAAAAGGTTCTATATCTATTTTTTTTTATCCAATCTACTAATAATCTACTAATAACTAAATACAATGGATTGTTTCATTCAGGATAAACTCTCATTTTGTTCTTTGATTGACTCCGAGTCATTTTTTTTTTTTGATTGATACATGTACCAATTCGATGTCTTAATAATGGGTGAAACCAGGAGTTTCAACCTATCTATATGTATTGTTTTGGGATAAAAATATTCCCTAACGAATACTCGTTTTCGTTTATGAATCATTTTCATATATTCAAAAATGAATACATAACGAATAAAAAAAAATGATATGAAATTATGAATAAAGAGATCCAAAGGATCTACTAGTCATACCATCTAATCAATATTGACAATTTCAAAAAACTGTTCAATATGCTAGCATAGGTTGATGGCGGTCGGATAAGTATGCCCCCATCGTCTAGTGGTTCAGGACATCTCTCTTTCAAGGAGGCAGCGGGGATTCGACTTCCCCTGGGGGTATTACGAAAGGAAATGATCATATATTTCTTTATTTATTCATAAGCCTAAAAAATATTTATTATTCCTGTCTGGGTCGATGCCCGAGCGGTTAATGGGGACGGACTGTAAATTCGTTGGCAATAGTCTACGCTGGTTCAAATCCAGCTCGGCCCAATAATCATTCGCTAATCTATTAGATGACTCGACTTTATTTTTTCTTTCAAAACCTGACAAAAAAATGAAAAATTTATGTTATCTCTTTTTGCTCTATTATTATTGTTTTGTTCACACAAATTCCTAATATTGTTAATGATCTCGAAGGGATCTGTAAGTTTGAACTTAAAGTAAAATATTTGATAATTTAAAAAAATAAGGATTCCCTTCTGACTAATTAAAGTACTAACCATGCGGATAAACAAGATGAATTTTATCCTTCTCTATTACAAAATTAAAGTAAAATATTTGATAATTTAAAAAAATAAGGATTCCCTTCTGACTAATTAAAGTACTAACCATGCGGATAAACAAGATGAATTTTATCCTTCTCTATTACAACATGTCAATTTTAAAAACTCAATAGACAAGTTTTCATGAAATCATAACATGAAATCATAATAATAATATGTATGCCGTAGTAAAAAATACCTAATAGACTTGGGATTGTAGTTCAATTGGTCAGAGCATTGCCCTGTCAAGGCAAAAGCTGCGGGTTCGAGCCCCGTCAGTCCCGACGAATTCAATCAAGAAATAATCAAGTCATCTTTCATTTTCTGTGAAAAGGTGCAAAAGGCATTGGAGATCTTATTTTTTTTTTTATTTTCTCATCAAAAAAATACAAAACTAGTAATTATTTCATTTCTCCCACTCATTTTTAGTTTTTAAATATGCGTTCAAATAAGGAAAGGTGGTTGGATGATACTTGATCACATCAGATGATTGTAAAATGAAGACAGTTGTGGAAAAATGGAAAATAATCAATAAGGAATTATTGATTGGATCGGGAGTAATACAATAAAAACAATAAAAATGGTTTTTGTATGGATAAAAGATCTTGATTATTTATAAGTAATATAATTCCATTCTAAACGATGAATCAATTAGATAGGCTAGCATATCTTGGAAATTCATGATACTGATTCGATGAAATATAAGTTCTAAGGGATTAAATCCCGAGTTATTTTTATATTGCGAAGATTCGATTATGGAAGTAAATATTCTCGCCTTTATTGCTACTGCACTGTTCATTCTAGTTCCGACTTCTTTTTTACTTATTATTTACGTCAAAACGGTAAGTCAACAAAAGAATCAATTGGAATGAAAGTTAACTTCTTAGTTCTTTTCAAGGATTGAAGAAAAAAAGGATAAAAATGCTTCGTTTTAAAAAAGGAGTGGGGTGGACTAGAATCTCCACTTTTATAAGATCATAAAAATAGTATGGTAGGTATAAAGATATAAACGATTCCTTTATACCATACGTTCTTCTATTAATGAATGTTAAATTTTATATTTCATACACGAGTCCACAAAAAATAAATTGTTCTATTAATGAATGTTAAATTTTATATTTCATACACGAGTCCACTAAAATCCAATGGCATTTCAACCAAATATCGTTTTTCGAAATGCCATTGGATTTCTAAAATAACGTTTTGCGGAACGATCCATAAATTCATTTTGATTGATCAACTCAATTTTGAGTTGTACTTCTAGAGTCCATTTCTCCCCCATACGACAAGTGAAAGGGAAAATGTAAAAACTGCCATTAAAGCAGCCCAAGCGAAACTGACTATATCCATGTGAATATATATATGTCTCCGATTTCTATTATAAATATGAAGAGAATCTTCTATTCATTATATATTTATATATTTGAATATATTTGAATATTCAAATGAATATTCAAAATGAATTCTATTATAAATATGAAGAGAATCTTCTATTCATTATATATTTATATATTTGAATATATTTGAATATTCAAATGAATATTCAAAATATTGTGTAAGAAATAGAAAAAAGTCAAATAAAAAATAATTCTTCGGCTCACATACAATTTGATTGATAAGAAAATATAAAAAGATCCACTTATAAAAAGCAAGTTTTTATATAATTTTAGATAGTTGAATCGACAGGATAAGGATAGTTGCAGCAGAACACAAAAAAAGATAATACATATATTTTTATATATTTTTTATTTTTTCAATCAATATCAAGGCAAAGGTTCAACTATGCTATCTAATTAAAATCCATCTCATTCAAAACCCAGTCTAATGAGATTAGTCAAAGGGAATCTTACAGTCATTGATATCCCTAACTTACTTTATTCTTTCTTTGAATCGAGGTGAACCTTAATCTATTTTACTTTTACTTTATCTTGTCTTTTAGAGTTTAGAAAGTTTCTAAAATCCCTTATATAATGCAAGTATCAACAACCTTCTATTATTTATAATCTAGTTTTCATTTATTCAACGAATTCTATCAGCACAATAGAATGGGGGATTCTTATATTTTTTTGTTGATAAGGCGACACCCGGATTTGAACTGGGGAAAAAGGATTTGCAGTCCTCCGCCTTTAACCACTCGGCCATGCCGCCAAAAGGATCAAAATATAGAACTATTTCCCTGTTAGCGGTAGGGGCTTCATTCACTTTTCTTTTATGTTATTATTGTACTTGTATCGCGAATCCTCTTTCTTTTTCTTAATCATTCAACTCAATAAAAAAAACCTCCCTCCTTTTTGATGGTATTTTGGATATCCTAGTGGCAGAATTCTGTTGCTTAGTGGCAGAATTCTGTTGTTTCTAGGAATTTGTTTTATCATTTATGATTTGTATCTGTTGTTGCAAGTTTCAATTGGAGTCGAAAATGAACTTTAGTTTTTTCTCCGTTCATTCATATGTCTAGTCTCTAGGGAGTTTAGTCAAATTTCATGTGATTCTGTAAGAATATGAATTCCATCGTTACTAGATCGATTCATATGAGTTGATGAATCATCACCCATAATCGAATGATATTTTTCTTTTTTGTTAATGGTAAATAAATGCTCCGGGGTGGGGAGGGAATGTCTACAATACCTGGGTTTAATCAGATACAATTGGAAGGATTTTGTAGGTTCATGGATTTGGGCTTGACGGAAGAACTTTATAAGTTTCCAAAAATTGAAAATACAGATCAAGAATTCGAATTTAAATTATTTGTGGAAACGTGTAAATTAGTAGAATCGCCAATCAAAGAGCGAGATGCTGTGTATGAATCACTCACATATTGTTCTGATTTATATGTATCCGCAGGATTCATTTGGAAACCTAATGATATGCAAGAACAAACCGTTTTGATTGGAAAAATTCCTATAATGAATTCCTTGGGAACTTCTATAGTCAATGGAATCTATAGAATTGTAATCAATCAAATATTGCAAAGTCCCGGTATTTATTACCGGTCAGAATTGGACCATAACGGGATTTCGGTCTATACCGCTACCATAATATCAGATTGGGGAGGAAGATCAGAATTAGAGATTGATCAAAAAGAAAGGATATGGGTTCGGGTGAGTAGGAAACAGAAAATTTCAATTCTAGTTCTATCATCAGCTATGGGTTTACATCTAAGAGAAATTCTAGAGAATGTTTGCTACCCTGAAATTTTCTTGTCTTTTCTGAATGATAAGGAAAAAAAAAGAATTGGGTCCAAAGAAAATTCCATTTTAGAATTTTATCAAAAATTTGCTTGTATCGGTAGGGATCCGGCATTTTCTGAATCCTTATGTAAGGAATTACAAAAAAAATTCTTTCAACAAAAATGTGAATTGGGAAGGATTGGTCGACGAAATATGAATCGTAGACTGAACCTTCACATACCTAATAACTATCTATTTTTATTACCGCGAGATATATTGGCAGCTGCGGATCATTTGATTGGAATGAAATTTGGAATGGGTACACTTGACGATATGAATCATTTGAAAAATAAACGTATTCGTTCTGTAGCGAATCTTTTACAAGATCAATTCGGATTGGCCCTGGTTCGTTTAGAAAATGTTGTTCGAGGGACTATATGTAGATCCATTAGGCAGCATAAATGGATACCAGCCCCCCAGAATTTGGTAACTTCAACCTTATTCACAACCATTTATGAATCATTTTTCGGCTTACACCCATTATCTCAAGTTTTGGATCAAACGAATCCATTGACACAAATAGTTCATGGGAGAAAATTGAGTTATTTGGGACCTGGAGGATTGACAGGACGAACTGCTAGTTTTCAAATACGAGATATACATCCTAGCCACTACGGACGTATTTGTCCAATTGACACGTCCGAAGGAATCCATGTTGGACTGATTGGATCTTTAGCAATTTATGCGAGGATGGACCAGTGGGGGTCTCTAGAAAACCCATTTTATGATATTTCTAAGAGATCAAAAATACGAATGTTTTATTTATCACCAAGTATAGATGAATACTATATTGTAGCGACAGGCAATTCTTTGGCATTGAATCAGGGTATTCAGGAAGAAAAGGTTGTTCCAGCTCGATACCGTCAAGAATTCCTTACTATTGCGTGGGAACAGGTTCAGCTTCGGAGTATTTTTCCCTACCAATCTTTTTCTATTGGAGCTTCTCTAATTCCTTTTATCGAGCATAATGATGCAAATCGGTCTTTAATGAGTTCGAATATGCAACGTCAAGCAGTTCCACTTTCTCGGTCCGAAAAGTGCATTGTTGGAACTGGATTGGAACGCCAAGCAGCTCTAGATTCAGGGGTTATTGCTATCGCCGAACGCGGCGGAAAGATCATTGAAACCAATCAAATCCATTTATCGGGCAACGGAGAGTCTTTAAGTATTCCATTAGTTATGTATCAACGTTCCAACAAAAATACTTGTATGCATCAAAAGCCACAAGTTTGGCAGGATAAATTGATTCAAAAGGGACAAATTTTAGCCGACGGTGCCGCTACAGTAGGCGGCGAACTCGCTTTGGGTAAAAACATATTAGTAACTTATATGCCATGGGAGGGTTATAATTCTGAAGATGCAGTACTCATTAGCGAACGCCTGGTATATGAAGATATTTATACTTCTTTTCACATACGGAAATATGAAATTCAGACTCATGTGACAAGCCGAGGTCCTGAAAGGATCACTAATGAAATACCGCATTTCGAAGCCCATTTACTTCGCAATTTAGACAAAAATGGAATTGTTATGCTGGGATCTTGGGTAGAGGATGGTGATATTTTAGTAGGTAAATTAACGCCGCAGATGACGAAAGAGTCGTCTTATGTCCCGGAAGATAGATTATTACGAGCGATACTTGGTATTCAAGAATCCACTTCAAAAGAAACTTGTCTAAAACTACCTATTGGTGGTAGAGGTCGAGTTATTGATGTGAGATGGATCCGGAAAATGAGGGCTTATAGTTACAATCCAGAAAAAATTTGTGTATATATTTCACAGAAACGAAAAATAAAAGTCGGTGATAAAGTGGCTGGAAGACATGGAAATAAAGGTATCATTTCAAAAATTTTATCTAGACAAGATATGCCTTATTTTCAAGATGGAAGACCTGTTGATATGGTTTTCAATCCATTAGGAGTACCTTCAAGAATGAATGTAGGACAGATTTTCGAATGCTCACTTGGGTTAGCAGGGGATCTGCTAGACAGACATTATCGAATTGGACCTTTTGATGAGAGATATGAACAAGAGGCTT